ATTTGTAACTGCGTATACTTCTTATATAGATAAGATTAGAATATATGCACATATAGATAGATATTATCTACATAGCGACTTATTAAGGAACAAAAAATTTATTTACCTAGTGAATAGAGTAGAGTATAGTTAATGAAAAGGTTTATTGATATTCGATTTGAAAAATATCAATGTAATGAATTTTTTCACAAAACCGATTCGAATTGAATTCATCCTTATCATAACGAAATTCATTGTATTGAGTATTGATACATGTACCCACCAATTCAAATATTTTATCGAATTATTGAAAAATTGATTTCAAGTTTCCTGTCCTTCAACCACTTCATTCTTTATTGGAAAAAAAAAATTCAATAACTTGTTGATCTTTATCCTTCTACCCGATTCCCAAATTGATTTTCGTTTTTTTCCAGCTTAGGATGAGATAGAGATATACCTACCGAATCTTAACAATGAATAAAAGTGAAAGAAATGATATTTTAACTCCCGCCTTTTCCAGCAAACCAATTATTCTCTGAAAGGATCCTATCTTTCTTTCGCAATACTTATCCTTTTTTCCTTTTGGAATTATAGATTGGATTGTCGATTGGAATGAACAATTTCGAAATCTAATGATGAACCAAAAAATTCTATGGTATGGAATTTTGAAAAAATGGAAAGATCCTTCTGATCGAATCATATCATTCCAATCTATTATTGACAAAAAAAAAACTATGTTATACTATGAACATAGTATAATGGTGGTCGGGAAAGTGGGCCCCCATCGTCTAGTGGTCCAGGACACCTCTCTTTCAAGGAGGCAACGGGGATTCGACTTCCCCTGGGGGTAGGGTACTACGAAAGGAAGTTGATCATGGATTATCAAACAAGACTCAAATTGATTCTTCCTGGGTCGATGCCCGAGCGGTTAATGGGGACGGACTGTAAATTCGTTGGCAATATGTCTACGCTGGTTCAAATCCAGCTCGGCCCAATAATTTTACGATCCACCATGAAATAATATAACCCATTTGTTGTTCTTCGGAAATGCCCTATGTGCTCGGATACGGAAGACAATCAAATATGACAAATCTCTAGCGCTTTTTTTTTTTTTACCATATTGTAGAATGAAATTCTATAATGAAATCTATATTTCATAAGTTCGAATCTTGCTAATGATCTAGATTCATATCAGGATCTGTAAGTATAAAGTCTAAGGAAAGGGTTAAAGAAAAAGATAAAAGTAAAAAGAGTCTTTGTTTTTTATTGATTGATTCATTTTTTCAATTGATTTGGCAATAACGAACGGATTACTCGTAATCCGTATCGATCTCCCTAAAAAAGTGCGTATTGATATATATCAATATATATATAAGTCCCGCCTCTGTCAGTTACAGCAAACGATTCTAATCTAAAATCGAAAAAAAGAAAAGGGGTTTGAATGAAATCATAAGAATATCTATGCTGTACGCCCTTTTCCCTGGGATTGTAGTTCAATTGGTCAGAGCACCGCCCTGTCAAGGCGGAAGTTGCGGGTTCGAGCCCCGTCAGTCCCGATGGATACAAATAAAAAAAAGACATCAATTCATTTCGTGTGTGAAGGGGAATAAAATAAAAATAACAAACAAAATCTCATCCCTAACAGGGATCCATCTTTTTTTCTTTCTTTGTCGGAACCTTCATATTAAAGTTAAATAAAGTAGAAAAAAAAAGAATACGGAATTTTGGATTGCATTGGAAACAAAATCTTTGGAATTGGGTATGGATAAAAGATCTTCCTATGTTATACTATTCAATTCTCGACGATTAATCGATTTTATAGCTCAGATATTGTTATTCATAATATTGATCCCATTTGATATCATCAAGATGTAATTTATACCATTGAATTTACCGACAAAAGATTTATCATCTATATGGGATTAAATCCCGAGTTTTTTATTGGAAATAAAAGAGAAATAAAGCATAGATATTATGGAAGTAAATATTCTTGCATTTATTGCTACTGCACTGTTCATTCTAGTTCCTACTGCCTTTTTACTTATAATTTATGTAAAAACAGTAAGTCAAAGTGACTAATTTTACTTAAACATGACTTCTTAATTCATGTCAATGCAATGAATAAAAAAAAAATTCCATTTTTGTTTTGTGGTCTTAAGGTTAAAATGAAATAATCGGACTAGAATCAACAGAATTCTAGGAAATCCGTATAATATGGTAGAAATAAAATAGATTTCTTTCTACCATATTATTTATCTATTATTGTAGTGTAAAAAAAAAAGTTTGACTTTATAAAAAAAAATATGGATCAATTTACAATATGTATATTCATATATATTCTCTTATTCATATATAGAATCTCAATTACATTATATGTAATGTATATAGCATAGTATCCCCAATTTCTTCTTTGTTTCATCTATTTGATTTGTATTGGTTCAAATCAATCTGTAATAATACAAAAGCAACTCTTATTTTTCCGATTCGAATTTATGGTATTACGATTAGATTTTAATACCAATCCCGGTATAAGAAAATATAGTAATCTTTTTAGCATTTCCGAGAAGTAATTGATTAAATAGTTGTTATTAAATAGTTAACAGATGATCCGAGGTTTCTATTAAAATGAAAAGTTTTTTTCCCTATTTCAAAAAGATTGGTGGTAAAACCCAACCTATTTTTAATATTTTAACCATGATTGCAAATGAAGTTCAATAAAGAAAGCATAAATCCAATTTCGAACCAAAAATAAAAAAATAAAACAAGCAAGTGGTAAGGTAAATACGTAATATGGTATTCACCTAAAGCAAGGCCAACATCTTATTATGTGTAGTATCTCGTTAGACAACTCTTATGTCGATTTTTTGTTTCCTATCAAATTGTGTATCTGCTTTATAACACATAACATAACTATATATATTTATTTTAGCTTTTTTTGAACAAAAAAAAGGAATGGTGTTAGATTAAGAAGAGGGGGTTCTGTGGTTCCTCATTTTCGATATATAACTTTGGTAAGAGCCAGTTCAAAGAGATCTTAGGAAGAATTCGGTTGGAATAGGAAGAAATTTCCTACTTTTTTTATCCCCTTGACCCAAACATGGGAATAATTCAAATATTTGTTTTTGATTGAAAGAGTATTTTGTATTTCTATATTATGCCTAGAATACATTACACCACTCGAATACAATAGAATTCCGATAATGAAGATATAATTGAATACTGAAATTCAAATTCAATAGTAAAAAAAAATATCAGAACTCAGCTATAAAACAATTGATACAGTTTGATCCCTTAACTAAATTAAGTAGTACCATTAAAGTCCACTTCTTCCCCATACTACGAGAGAAAGGGAAAATGTAAAAACTACCATTAAAGCAGCCCAAGCAAGACTCACTATATCCATGTCAATTTTGTCTCCTATCTATATCAACCAATATGAAGGAATTATTTCAGTATTGTTCACTAATTCTTCGTGTTTTCTTTTTTTTTGTATTGTATTAATCACAAATAATACTATAAACTATAATAATAGTGGAATCACTGGTACAGAGTCAAAAAGGGATTCTGTGCTAACACGATTAACGAAACAATCTAACAAATCCAATTAGAACGTATAACAAGTTCTTATCTGATTTCTAGTAGAATCTGAAAACATTACGGATAAACAAAATATTCGGAAACTTCCTTGGAAGTATTAAGGAGATTTTTGTTACTAACAGGTAACAATACAAAGACCTATGTTTTTCTTTCCCCTCATTTTATTTAAATGAAAAAATAGATATATATATACAATCAGATTACTTTGCATACTCTTTCTTATTTCTATTTGATCTAATCCTTACTGTCTCTCAATTCATTCTCGAAAACAATCAGAAGAAAGTCTATTAAACTCTTTCTTCGACTAGAGAGGTTACCGAAAATTAATTAAATTTATTATATTAAATAATAATAAAATTGAATAATAGTAATATAAATTCTAACTAAAAAAAAAAGAAAGCCAAATTAGCTATTCAATCTAAATTAGGTATTAAATCTAACTAATATTGAATAACTGCCAGAACGTTCATATACTTTCATGAGTCTGTATGCAAGGTTTCTTTTGCCTCTTCCCCAACAAAAAATGGAATTAGATTCTCTCTGTCCGACCTATACATACTTATCCAATCTAATTCAAGACCCGGTCAGTAGACTAGATGGACACTACAGTAGTAATGGGGTGAAAGGACTATCATCTCAAGATTTATCGATTCCTTTTCACTACTAGAATCTTTCCTTGAATTCGTGACGCAAAGCTTTATTTTATAGAGCAACCCCCCCCCATGCAAGTTTTCTATCAACAAAACAAAACGGAATAAGCTATTTCAATTCTCTTGTCGATCAGATCAGGCGACACCCGGATTTGAACTGGGGAAAAAGGATTTGCAGTCCCCCGCCTTACCGCTCGGCCATGCCGCCAAAATGAAAAAAAAAACGTGGACTTTCAGCGACAAACGCAAAAATGGAAGGACAAAATGGAACCGTTAACTAAAAATTCCTGAACAATTCTTTGAATTGGAATTGAAAATATGGTTTTGTCTTTATGAGATAAGAGAATCCAATTTCATATAAAAATGAATTAATATTGCTCTTTATTGCTCTTGTTTATCGAAAAAAACTCCTCTTTTCCATTTCAATTATAACAGCAACTGTCAGTATATGTAAACCCGAGAATAACATAATTATTAATTGTTACACCAAAAATATCTAATCCGGGTATTTTATTTATATCCGTATTCCGTACGTATAGAATAGGTATTCTATAGATAATTTTAAAAAATATCTCTCGTCTCTGCGAATTCCTATTCTTTTTTTTTTAACAATTATGAAAAGGGGTTAAGTGCGAAAAAAAAAGAATTATATATTGTTTCTGATTTTTAGATTAGGTCTTTATCGAGCAGAGCAAATCACGAATTTCTTTTTTTTTTCTGGTATCCAATCGAATTGAAATATGTAATATCATAACATAATAAATAATGTTAGAG